GGTTTTTTTACTTCGCAATAACTCGGGATTTAATCCCCTAGAGATGATAAATCTTTCGGCTGTAAATTCAATGAATGAATTACCTCTCGATGATCTTGAATCGGATCAATATCATGAATAACAATATCTGATCTAGCAAATCAACCCGTCGTCAAGACTTGAATAGTATAACATAGGAAGTTCTTTTATCCATACCGAATCCAAATTTGGATTCCTGACTCAATCAATCCAAAATTCCTTTATTTCTCATCTGTTTCCTTGTTTTTTCTATAACCTGCCTTGCGTCTTCCTTGGACAATCGTCTGATAAAGGATCATCAGATTGCCTTTCCACTTCGATTAATTACATAGTTCTAAACCTAAATAAACAATAAAAGCGAAATGGAAAAAATAGGAAAGCAAAAAGAAATAAAGACTCCTTTTTGCTTTGGGAATGTTTGCTTTGGAAATGAAAGTATGCCCCTCGCCACCCTTTACTAGTTCATAGAAGGGAAAAAAGGAATTGATGTATTTATTTGATTTTGATCCGTCGGGACTGGCGGGGCTCGAACCCGCAGCTTCCGCCTTGACAGGGCGGTGCTCTAACCGATTGAACTACAATCCCGGGGAAAGGAAATAGGGGATCTCGCAGAAAATTGGATTCTTTTTTTTTCTCTTCGTTGGGTCTTTCTGAAGGACAGGGGATTTGTACCATCTCATGTTAGATTAGCGGATTATTGGGCCGAGCTGGATTTGAACCAGCGTAGACATATTGCCAACGAATTTACAGTCCGTCCCCATTAACCGCTCGGGCATCGACCCAGGAAGAATCAATTTTAGGCTTATTAGTAATCCATGATCAACTTCCTTTCATAGTATCCTACCCCCAGGGGAATTCGAATCCCCGCTGCCTCCTTGAAAGAGAGATGTCCTAAACCACTAGACGATGGGGGCCAACTTGACCAACCGCCCTCATACTATGATCATAGTATGATCAGTTTTTTGAAATTGTCAATATAATGGAATGATCAGATCCGGGGGATCCTTCCGTTTTTCATAATTGTATAGAATTTTTTGATTCGTCATTCATATTCATGAATCGTTCATTAGAATCGACATTCTCTAGATAAATCGAATCTAGTAAGCGGGAGCAAAATAAAAAAGTTATCAAAAATGTTCTTTAAGACTTTAGTTTCAGGAGGGAGTAGAATCTCTTCATGACATGATTCGATGAAATGTCTTGAAATTCATTTTAGATCAAATTAGTAAGTGTATGTTATGTATCAATTAAGTGAATTTTGTTTTCATTAAGGATCATCTCAATAAAAGAAATTAGGGCCGGTCTTGAAACAATTCATTTTACCCTAGATTTTCTAGGAAAATCCATTGGATTATTCAAAAATAAGCTACTAGTCACTATGAGTATACTGTATATATATATATGTATATAATCTATTTATATATATATATGTATATAATATATAATATATTTGCATATAGAGATTTTATCTACATAGTGACTCGTCCGGGAATGAAATCAAATAAGCCCTTTTAACTCAGTGGTAGAGTAACGCCATGGTAAGGCGTAAGTCATCGGTTCAAATCCGATAAGGGGCTTTTTTTTGTATTTGGAATAAAAAAGGAACTAACCGGATAATACGTTATCATTATACTGAGTTAGAGTTGAGTTAGAGTATAGTAGTTCTAGTTAAAAAATGGAACATTTGTTCGGAAAATTTTCATTATTATGAATAATCATAAGCCGCCTCTTGAATCGCCAAAGATCCCTATTTTCCATTATACCAAGCAAATCCACCGGAAAGACTCGAAATCAAGAAAACAAAAGAAAAAGTAAGTGGACCTGACCCATTTTATTATAACTATATCCGCTATTCTGATATTCAAATTAGATAGAGATCGAATTTGAATTAGAACAGCCGGACACCTCCCTTTTTAAATTTCATTTCTTTGGACTTGGAAAGTAAAGAATTTGTCGATATTTCCGATTCAATCTTCTTGTTCCTATCTTTCAAGTCACAAGATAAGAGCCATTTCCACTATTGTTCTTTGATTACAGATCAAGATGAATTTCTATCTATCTAAGTCTATTTAGATGTATAGCTATCAGATCACGACTTCATGTACCAAACATTTCTATATTGTCGCATCCGATATTTTTGTTACGACAGTGTAATGGATGTGAGAAAGAAACTTTCATTTCAAGTCTTCTATTTTTTTTTATTGAATTTAACGAAAAAAAAGGGAAAGGGGGAGGAAAGTCTCTTTCTTTCTAAGAGATAAGACTCAATAGAAAAATACTGGAAGGGTCTTTGTTGCTTTGACCCGTGGGAAGATATACTCTGGAATTTTTGATTTATCTGACAAAAAAAATGAAAAAAGAAATTAATAAAATTATGTATATGGAATTGGAATCGTTTAGTATACATAGAAATTCGAACAATCTAGAAATAGCTTTCTTTTTCGCAATCTCAAGAACAAGATCTAAGAATAACAAAGAATAA